AAATTGTCCTATGACTCATATTCCAGAGTATATCTTTTAACGGGTCAAACAAAACAAAAAAGAAAACTCACGATCTTTCCTGCCATAAACTAGATTAAATATTTAATATTTAATTAATATTTAAATAACTAATATTTAAATAATATTTAAATAACTGGAAATGAAAGTACTTTTCTTGTATTCGTTCTCTATTGCATTGGCATTGGCGGAAGAACAAAACAATATCTTATTATGAAATGAAATCAAGGAAAGATATTGAATTGAAAAATGAAAAAATATATTTTCGAAATAAACTTTTATTTTATATGTAGCGGAAAAGAATATCGATTTATTCCCATGAAGCATTCAGTAAGAAGAAGATTGATTAAATCGGAAATATCGACAAATTCTTGACTTGCGTGGTCTAAGGAAATACAAAAATCCGCTTGTACAATTTAATCTATATCGAATTTAAATATCAGAATAACCGATATAGTCGTCGTTCAATGGGTTAGGTCCACTTATTTTTTCTTGATTTTTCATTTTATGTTGGGTTTGATTTGAGAAGAACAATGGAGAAGTAAGAACACTTTGGTTTGGCGATTCATAATAGCGATTGGACATTTCATTTCATAATAGGAATTGGACATCTAGAATATTCTAGAATATTCCTATTCAAAAACAAAAATTAGAATAATTAGACATAAAGAGAACTACTTTGTCAGGTCAGTACAGGATAGACTAGTTCTAGTTCTAATAACTACAATTAGTCATTATTATCATACAATTAGTCATTATTATCATTATTTAATATAATGATAATAATTACTATTGTTTTACTTTTTAATTAACTTTCTAACTGTAACTCGTAATACGCAGAAGTCATTATAATGGAATGGTAGTTACCCCTTTCTTTTTATTTTAAAAAATTTTGAAAAAAAAAAAAGAATATCTCTATTTTCCACTGAAAAACGAAGACTAAATAGTTTTGTGGAAAAAGCCCCTTATCGGATTTGAACCGATGACTTACGCCTTACCATGGCGTTACTCTACCGCTGAGTTAAAAGGGCCGTTTTATTCGATTCATAAATTATAGCCATTTTACATTATGAGTATACTATATTATGAGTATACTGCATACTGCATAATATAAACTGCATAATATAATATATTAATAAACTGCATAATATATTTATATTTATAATATATTTATATTTATATTATATTAATATATATTTATATTATATTAATATAATTAATTTAATATATTAATATTATTAATATTTATATTATATTTATATTATATTATAATTATTTATATTATATTATTTATATTATATTATAATTAATATATTAATAATATATTAATAATTAATATATTAATATTTATATTATATTATATATTTATATTAATAATATTTATATTAATATTATAATTTATATTAATATTTATAATTTATATTAATATTATAAAATATATGTTTATTATAAAATATATGTTATATTATAAATAAAATATATGTTATATTATAAAATATAAAAAAATATAAAATAAAAAAAAAATATAAAATAAAAAAATAAAAAATATTTTAAATTATAAATTTTAATTATAAAAATTACGATAATGCAGTGAATTGTTTCAAGACCGATTTCACTTGTTTACTTTTACTGATACCGACCCATCAAAATCAAAAAAAGATTCACTTGACTTGATTGATACATGTACCAATCTGACATCGACATAGATTCAATAGATTTTGTTGAATCATGTGATGAGGTGATGAGGGTATTCGTACCCTGAACTGAATTCTTATAAAAAAGTAAAAAAGAAAATTTCTATTGGAATTTTCTGACTTAATGTGAGATAGTGATAGGCATATTTTATCTGAACAATGAACGAAGCAACGAGTTAAGTTTTAAGTTAAACTTAATGTTAATGAGTTCAGAAGAAAAGAAATTAAGTGGGGGTTTACCCCCTTTTCTGTGTCGGCCCAATCACTGCCTGACCTGACGAAATCCTATACCCCCTTTCACTAATCCTATACCCCCTTTCACTCCTTTCACTATATATATAAATATAAATATAAACTTTGACTATATAAAATAGTATGGGATGGTTCATTTATGAACCATCAAATCAAAAATTCTATGGAATCATAACATAAAAGTAGAAAAGAGTGTTCGGATCTAGTCATATCATTAGATTATATTGACAATTCTAAAAAACTACTCATACTATCATCATAGTATGATGACGGTCGGGCGGATATGCCCCTATCGTCTAGCGGTTCAGGACATCTCTCTTTCAAGGAGGCAGCGGGGATTCGACTTCCCCTGGGGGTACTACGAAAGGAAGTTGATCATGGATTATCAATAAGCCTAGCCTAGAAAAAAATTCTTCCTGGGTCGATGCCCGAGTGGTTAATGGGGACGGACTGTAAATTCGTTGGCGATATGTCTACGCTGGTTCAAATCCAGCTCGGCCCAAAAATTTGCCGCTCCATTCCATGAATATGCTATAATCAATGATATAAGCAATTTGTCCTCCAGAATGATCCGTAAAAGAAAAAAGAGTCTATTTTTTTTTTCTCTATCCCTGTTTTTCTCATTCGTTCTGATCTTTCTAACGATCTAGATTCATAATACTTAATCAAAGCAAAGATTATGAAAGGAAAAATCGTTTTTCTCGTTGAAAGATTTATTATCCTTTTTTGGCAATAAAAAAATGCAGGTTACTAGTAATCAGTGTTACTTTTACTATAGTCCATATTTATGTGTATATGATATCAGTTAGTATATAATTCGTGTCTCTGTTACAACACGGCGAAGAAAATTGTTTTCTGAAACCATACCATAACCATTAAGAAAGAATATGTATACTATACACCTCGCCGGGCGCTGGGATTGTAGTTCAATTGGTCAGAGCACCGCCCTGTCAAGGCGGAAGCTGCGGGTTCGAGCCCCGTCAGTCCCGAACTAGGATCCGATCCGAGAAAAAGGAGACAGGGAGCAAGATCTAATCCCCAGCGGGGATCCTTACTTCTTTTGTTTTTCGTTTCGCATTTATCCATTTATCATCGGACAAATACGGGAATTTCCATTTCTCTCACTAGTGCCGATTGATATTGATAAGGGAGAGACATAATGGGTTCGTTAAATTCGTACAATTGGTAGTATTCCTATATTTACTATTTTAAGAGATACTCGTCTGACTTTCTTTTTTCGATTTTCTTGATGAATGAAATAGAGTGCCCCTATTTTTACCGGGAGTACATACAAAAATTATATTCGTTTATTGTACAATACACAACGAACTTAACATAATTACCTTGGTAGAGTACTTCTCGAGTTAAACGACAACACAACCCTTTCTAGCCCCGACTTTGGACTTTCTTTGTGTATCCTCAATGACTAATTGGAATCAATCTATCTCATTTTCATTCAAATTGTACACTACATTTTGGATGTATGACTTCCAGTCCCAACTAAAGAAAGAGATACTAGTCAAATAAAAGAGAAGACCAAGAAACGCTCCTTTTTATTAAATTTGTTGGAATTAAATTAGATCTTTTATTTGATATTTATACTTACATACTTAACCCGTCCCTTTTCCATCTCACTTCTACTCTTTGGATCCGTGTATGATCCATAGAATATCAGTCATATAATACCTCATAATTGTATGTATAAGTATAACGAAGGAGGAGTATATAAGCAAGACGATAGGATTATTTATAGAAAAGTGGAAAGGGATAAAAATTCAATGGGATTCCTGATCCAATAAAGAATCCAATTTCGGATTTAGTATGGATAAAAGATCTTCCTATGTTATACTATTCAATTGTTATACTATTCAATTCTCGACGATGAATCGACTGGGGAGATCTGATATTGTTATTCATAATATTGATCCAATTCAGTATCATCAGGATGCAATTCATCCCATTGAATTTACAGGAGAATCAAATTTATCATCTTTATGGGATTAGATCCCGAGTTATTGCAAGATAAAAAAATGAGATTATGGAAGTCAATATTCTCGCATTTATTGCTACTGCACTTTTCATTCTAGTTCCTACTGCTTTTTTACTTATCATCTACGTAAAAACAGTGAGTCAAAATGATTAATTTGACTGAAACTTGAATTATTAGATCAATGATTGAAGAAATGAAAGAAACAGATTAAAATTCCAAATCTTAAATGAAATGATCTGGCTGGAATCATAAGTATCTAAGATAATAAGTATCTGAGTAAATGAAATGATCTGGCTGGAATCATAAGTATCTAAGATAATAAGTATCTGAGTATAATAACGTCTGAGCCGGGATAGTATGGTAGAAAGAACTATATAATTCTTTCTACCATACTATCTAGTATTGTATAGTATTTATTATCATATTCATTTAATGATAGAAAGTTTGTATTATATACAGATATAGGCTTTTTATATGGAGAAAACCTATATCTAGATCAATATACAATATGTATGTACATAGATTAGATGTACATCTAAATAGTACACCAAAATAGCAGTCTAATTCGATTATTTTTTTTTGCTACATTTACTTGTGTGTATTTTGATCAATCCAAAATAATCGAAGGCCAACTCTTCTATTCTAATTCCTAGCTTTCTTAGAATTCTTATAGAATATATACTCTTATAGAATATATACATTTAGAATATTATATATACATTTCTTAGAATATATATACATTTCTTAGAATTCTTATATATATTTATAGAATATATACATTTAGAATTAGAAATATATACATTTAGAAATATATACATTTAGAAAAAATATATACATTTAGAAAATAGAATATGTACATTTAGAAATATATATATTTAATATATATATTTAGTATTTAGTAGTATTTAGAATATTAGTATTTAGAATAATATAGAATATTTTAGAATAATATAGAATATGTACATTTAGAAATATATATATTTAATATATATATTTAGAATAATATATATATATACTTAGAATATAGAAATAGAATGAATATGGAATATATATATGTTTATATGTTATAGGTTATAATGTTATAGGTCCCGAGATCTGTCAAAACAAAAGAATCAATGGAGCAAGACAAGAATAGTCTGGTTAGATAGTAATCTACTATAAATAAATAAAATGCAAAATGAAAATAAAAAATATGAAAATAAAAAAGAAAACGAAACCAAAGAATCTTTTTCTTTTTTTAGATTTTCCATCCCGAGAATTCATTGCTTGATCCATTAACAGATGATCCGCGGAATTCTCTTCTATAAGAACTTCTTCAGATTTGGAAAAGGAGTAGATAGAGTAGATCTTTTTATGCTTAAACATGACATGGAGATGAGTCAAAAAAAGCATAAAAAATTTGTAAGAGTCTAAACTAAAAGAGAAAGGTGAAATGCACGATATATGGATCGTTCAACGGAAGAAAGATCTAATCTTATTATGTGTATGTGTAGAACCTCTTTGGACAACAACTAATCACTTCTTATTCCAATCAAAAGTATGTATTGCCGTAACGTAATCTAATATAATTAGATTATTAGAATAGCGATAGCGGAACGACTTTCTGTTCTCTTAGAATAGAACAGTCAAAGTAAAGAAAAAGGGAAACAAATAAAGAAAAAAGAAAAACCAGAAATTTATTTTTTCTCGTTGTAATATCCATAGTTCTGGTAAGAACTGGTATATCAAAATAGAATATTTAGGAAGAATTCGGTTGAAAAAAATTTCCTATCAATTTCCTATCATGCGTAGATTTTTGTTTCGAAATACAACTATAGTAATCATTTCTTATTTGATCCAACGGTTATTATTCATTATTGTATTTTCTTATTCATTACTGTATTTCAGATTTTAGTATAATTTTGAAACAGAGACATTCTTAATTTAAAAGCTTTGCAAAACGATCAATTAAACAATTGATACAATTCAATTACTCAATTAGTAGTACCCCTAAAGTCCACTCCTTCCCCATACTACGAGTGAGAGGGAAAATGTAAAGACTACCATTAAAGCAGCCCAAGCGAGACTTACTATATCCATATGAATTATGTCTCCTATCTCTATAAAATAAAGAAATTATTTCACGATTGCTCAATAATCATAGTAGAATAAATGGCGCAGAGTCAAAATAGAATTCTGACTTAAGGCTATTAATGAACCAATCCAATGAATCTACTCATAACAAGATTATAAGATTTCTGGTAGAATCGGGAAGCATTAAGTATAAATAGGATACACACACATTTTCTTGGAAAATTAAAGAGCAAAGAAATACTCCTATCCTAATGGAATATTGTTTGTTACCTGCTTTTTTCATAAGCAAAAGACATCAAAATATACTATCAAGATAGATAATTATATATCAGATACCTTTATTTCCTATTTGATCTAAGCCCTACTGTTTTTCTTTCTGTGAAAGAGTGGGGAGACACCATCACCAGTATTACATACGTTCTTTCTTTTTTTCGTAATCCCCCTAGCTTACCTTACACGGGTAAAGAAATTGTTTTTTCAACCTCGACTTTGACTCTATAAGAATAAGAAAGAATAAGAGCTGACCAACTATCCTGATTGAATGTTTGAGTACTCAGAAATTCTTGTGAGTCTGGATACAAAGTATTTTCAGTCCTTTCCACAACTTCTAAATGGATTTCCCATCAGTCTATCCAATCTAATTCCTAACAGAGTCAGTAGACATAACTTTACTAGTAGTAGTGTAAGATAATTAGGACTTCCTGATAGTCTTTTGTACAATCTCTTCTTCAATCCTAGGAGCAAAAAAGGAGTGTCCTTTAGGAACCTTTTGATACCAAGATTTCAGACCTCCGACTTTCGTAGTTGTGAATCCCAGAATTTACTATTTTTTTTTTTTAATTGATAAAATCAATGTCGGAACCAATCATATTAATAAGTAAAACTTAATAAGTAAGACTTACTTCATCCCTATTTGTAATCCCTATTTGTACCGATTGGGGCCACACCCCAAACCCAGATTCTAAAAAAAGGGTATCGATAGGCTTATCCTTTTACTTCTCCCTCTCCGGAGACAGAATTCGTCGAGTTAAATCAGCAGAATAAAAAATCCCCAGTTTTTGTTAATCAGGCGACACCCAGATTTGAACTGGGGATAAAGGATTTGCAGTCCCCCGCCTTACCGCTTGGCCATGTCGCCAAACCAAATCCGATTCAAAATGGATAAAGATAAAATAAAATAGTATCCATCCCTATTTACTCATTTTTTTTTATTGAATTGGATTATTGGATCCAGTTTAGATTATTCTCTTCGATTGGTTATATCTCAAAATACACCCCTTAAAAACTCCGCCTCTCTTTCTATTGATAAGATCAAAAATGGATTTCCGGTCACAGACTGAAAAATTCAGGACAAATTGGAACCATTAACTATTTGTTTCGATTCGAAGTAGTGAAAGGTTCTTCAATTTATATCTCAAATTGTTGCCTTTCCTTAATGGCATAACAAAATCCAATTTTTTTATGACTAGACTAATTAGTATCAATTATTTTCAATAATAAAAATAAATCTTTTTCGATTTCAATGATAACAAATAACAATCATATAATAATCAATTATAACAATATATATGTCTATATGTAAACCCCACACCCCCCAAGAAATTGTTACACGGATACCGGGGCGGGTTTTTCTTATGTACATATCCCATATCCCTATAGGGAATCGTCGTGCTTTATTTTTTCTATTGCATATAGAAAATGCAAAAATAAGAATTATGATATAGTACGACTCGATCTCTGTTACCACAAGTGAAATTAGTATAAAAGATGTGATATGCAGATGGGTAGATAGCTATATCGGCATGCACTTAATAAATGCTACACCTATTACTCGTATTACGCAATTCAATCATATTCTATAGATTCCAATAGATTCCACTAGCAAAAAAGGAATCCGAATAATTTTTGGAACATGAAATAAACATGAAATAATATTAATATAAATATATTAATAAAATGAAGTATGAAAATGAAGTATGCTAAAAGGGGAAACTCTATATTGCTCCTATCTTTCTTTATCTCATTCATAGAGATTCGATTTCATCCTGAATCCATTTATTCTTTTGGTACCCAATCAACCTGATCGTAATATCATAATAATAAGTAGAAATTGGATTCATTTTGATAGGAAATATCAAACTCCATAAGTGTATAAGTGACAGAATTTTTCCGGAAATGCTTTATCAATTCATTTCTATTTGTACCTTTTGCAAATTCGACTTGCGTCGAAGTCGAAAATGCTCTTCATTCCTCTGTCTCATTTCCATTCATACGTATGAAATACATATATGGGGTTGGCTAAGATTTCATGTGATTCAGTAAACAGAATATACATTCCATCATTGCTAGATCGATCCGTACGGTTCGATAAATAGTGAGCTAATAATGGGATTTTTTCGATAAACAGGAAACTTAAAATTGAGATGCTCCGGAATGATGGAAATGAAGGAATGTCTACAATACCTGGATTTAGTCAGATCCAATTTGAGGGATTTATTAGGTTCATTAATGAGGGCTTGACGGAAGAATTTCAGAAGTTTCCAAAAATTGAAGATACAGATCAAGAAATTGAATTTAAATTATTTGTAGAAAGATATCAATTGGTAGAACCTTTGATAAACGAAAGAGATGCTGTGTATGAATCACTCACATATTCTTCTGAATTATATGTACCCGCGGGATTAATTTGGAAAACCAGTAGAGATATGCAAGAACAAACCGTTTTTATTGGAAACATTCCTCTAATGAATTCCCTGGGAACCTCTATAGTAAATGGAATATACAGAATTGTAATCAATCAAATATTGCAAAGTCCTGGTATTTACTACCGTTCAGAATTGGACCATAACGGAATTTCTGTCTATACCAGCACTATAATATCAGATTGGGGAGGAAGATCGGAATTAGAAATTGATAGAAAAGCCAGGATATGGGCCCGCGTGAGTAGGAAACAAAAAATATCTATTCTAGTTCTATCATCAGCTATGGGTTCGAATCTAAGAGAAATTCTAGATAATGTTTGTTACCCTGAAATTTTCTTGTCTTTCCCGAATGATAAGGAGAAAAAAAAGATTGGGTCAAAAGAAAATGCTATTTTGGAATTTTATCAACAATTTGCTTGTGTAGGCGGGGATCCAGTATTTTCTGAGTCCTTATGTAAGGAATTACAAAAGAAATTTTTTCAACAAAGATGTGAATTAGGAAGGATTGGTCGACGAAATATGAACCGGAGACTGAATCTTGATATACCTCAGAACGATACATTTTTGTTACCACGAGATGTATTAGCTGCAGCGGATCATTTGATCGGAATTAAATTTGGAATGGGTACACTTGATGATATGAATCACTTGAAAAATAAACGTATTCGTTCTATAGCGGATCTGTTACAGGATCAATTCGGACTGGCTCTTGTTCGTTTAGAAAATGCGGTTCGAGGAACTATATGTGGAGCAATTCGGCATAAATTGATACCGACTCCTCAAAATTTGGTAACTTCAACTTCATTAACAACCACTTATGAATCGTTTTTTGGCCTACATCCTTTATCTCAAGTTTTGGATCGAACTAATCCATTGACACAAATCGTTCATGGGCGAAAATTGAGTTATTTGGGTCCTGGAGGATTGACGGGGCGAACTGCAAGTTTTCGGATACGAGATATTCATCCTAGCCACTATGGACGTATTTGTCCAATTGACACGTCCGAAGGAGTCAATGTTGGACTTATTGGATCCTTAGCCATTCATGTGAGGATTGGTCATTGGGGGTCCATAGAGAGTCCATTTTATGAAATATCTGAAAGATCAAAAAAGGCACAGATAGTTTATTTATCACCAAATAGAGATGAATATTATATGGTAGCCGCGGGAAATTCTTTGGCCTTGAATCGGGGTATTCGGGAAGAACAGGTTGTTCCAGCTCGATACCGTCAAGAGTTCCTGACTATTGCATGGGAACAGATTCATCTTAGAAGTATTTTTCCTTTCCAATATTTTTCTATTGGAGCTTCCCTCATTCCTTTTATCGAGCATAATGACGCGAATCGGGCTTTAATGAGTTCTAATATGCAGCGCCAAGCAGTTCCGCTTTCTCAGTCCGAGAGGTGCATTGTTGGAACTGGACTGGAACGCCAAACGGCTCTAGATTCGGGGGTTTCCCCTATAGCGGAACACGAGGGAAAGATCATTTATACGGATCCTCACAAGATCATTTTATCAAGTAATGGGGACACTACTATAAGTATTCCATTAGTTATCTATCAACGTTCTAACAAAAATACTTGTATGCATCAAAAACCTCAGGTTCCGCGAGGTAAATGCATTAAAAAGGGACAAATTTTAGCGGACGGTGCGGCTACAGTTGGTGGGGAACTCGCTTTAGGAAAAAACGTATTAGTAGCTTATATGCCGTGGGAAGGTTACAATTTTGAAGACGCAGTACTAATTAGCGAACGTCTGGTCTATGAAGATATTTATACTTCTTTTCACATCCAGAAATATGAAATTCAGACTCATGTGACAAGCCAAGGACCTGAAAGAATCACTAAGGAAATACCGCATTTAGAAGCTCATTTACTCCGCAATTTAGACAGAAATGGAGTTGTGATGCTGGGATCTTGGGTAGAAACAGGTGATATTTTAGTAGGTAAATTAACGCCTCAGACGGCAAACGAATCGTCGTATGCTCCAGAGGATAGATTATTACGAGCCATACTTGGAATTCAGGTATCAACTGCAAAAGAAACTTCTCTAAAACTACTTATAGGGGGAAGAGGTCGCGTTATTGATGTGAGATGGATCCGGAAAAGGGGGGGTTCCGGTTTTAATTCAGAAATGATTCGTGTATATATTTCACAGAAACGTGAAATCAAAGTAGGTGATAAAGTAGCTGGAAGACATGGGAATAAAGGTATCATTTCCAAAATTTTGCCTAGACAAGATATGCCCTATTTGCAAGATGGAACACCTGTTGATATGGTCTTCAACCCATTAGGAGTACCATCACGAATGAATGTGGGACAGATATTTGAATGCTCGCTCGGGTTAGCGGGGGATCTGCTAAAGAGACATTATAGAATAGCCCCTTTTGATGAGAGATATGAGCAAGAAGCTTCGAGAAAACTAGTGTTTTCCGAATTATATGAAGCCAGTAAGCAAACAAAAAATCCATGGGTATTTGAATCCGAATATCCGGGAAAAAGCAGAATATTTGATGGAAGAACAGGAAATCCTTTTGAACAACCTGTTCTAATAGGAAAGTCCTATATTTTAAAATTAATTCATCAAGTTGATGATAAAATCCATGGACGTTCTAGTGGACATTACGCACTTGTTACACAACAACCCCTTAGAGGAAGGGCGAAGCAAGGGGGACAACGAGTAGGAGAAATGGAAGTTTGGGCTCTAGAGGGATTTGGTGTTGCTCATATTTTACAAGAGATGCTTACTTATAAATCTGATCATATTAGAGCTCGTCAAGAAGTACTTGGTGCTACGATCATTGGAGGAAGAGTATCTAACCCAGAAGATGCTCCAGAATCTTTTCGATTGCTCGTTCGAGAACTACGATCTTTAGCTCTAGAACTGAATCATTTCCTTGTATCTGAGAAGAACTTCCAGATTAATAGGAAGGAAGCTTGATCTGAATGAATCAGAATTTCTATTCTATGATTGACCGGTATAAACATCAACAACTTCGAATTGGACTAGTTTCTCCTCAACAAATAAAGGCTTGGGCCAACAAAATCTTACCTAATGGAGAGATAGTTGGGGAAGTGACAAAGCCCTATACGTTTCACTATAAGACCAATAAACCGGAAAAAGATGGATTGTTTTGTGAAAGAATCTCTGGGCCCATAAAAAGTGGAATTTGTGCTTGTGGAAATTATCGAGTGATTGGAGCTGAAAAAGAAGACCCGAAATTTTGTGAACAATGCGGGGTGGAATTTGTTGATTCTCGGATACGAAGATATCAAATGGGATACATCAAACTCGCATGTCCAGTAACTCATGTATGGTATTTGAAACGTCTTCCTAGTTATATCGCGAATCTTTTAGATAAACCCCTCAAGGAATTAGAAGGCCTAGTATACTGCGATGTGTGATTTGATCAAAATTTTCGTTTTACAGATTCGGACTGAGAAACTGTCATCGCATTCAATCCGATTGGGATGCCCCCGGTTCTGACATGTATTTTGGGAGAAGTAGAAGTTACATGAAACTCAGAATGAAATTATAGGTGTATTCAATATTTCCAGATGAAAGGGGAATTCATCCATGGTCGATTCCATATAAATAGGAATTTCTAATTATACCTCGTACCTCGTGAAAAAGACTTTTTTGTGGAATCAGCTATTCCATTTCTTTATAGATAGATTCCGTTTAAGCAAGAGCATGGTTATAGAAGTCTATCTATCGCATATATGCTTCAAGGGACATCATGGCATAACCATCGAGGTGAGTAGGGGCCTA